ATATATATAATCATGACAGATAGAAAGATCCTTCGGATCGATTCATCATTTCGATTCATCATTATATTGACAATTTCAAAAAATTATTCATACTATGATCATAGTATGATGGCGGTTGTGCAAGTATGCCCCCATCGTCTAGCGGTTCAGGACATCTCTCTTTCAAGGAGGCAGCGGGGATTCGACTTCCCCTGGGGGTAGGGGACTACGAAAGGAAGTTGATCGTGTATTATCGCTAAGCCTGGGTTGATTTTTCCCGGGTCGATGCCCGAGTGGTTAATGGGGACGGACTGTAAATTCGTTGGCAATATGTCTACGCTGGTTCAAATCCAGCTCGGCCCAATAATTCGCCGGTCCACCGTGAAAGGATATAACCCTTTTGTTGTTCTTCATAAATGCTCTATCTCAATAGAAAAAACGTAAAATTTTCAGATTCAGATAGTAATATATATCTTATCTTTAACGATATGGTTATTTCTTTTTTACAACAAATTTTGGTCTTGCTAATGATCTAGATTCATATCAAGATCTCCAAGTGTAAAGTCTAAGGAAAAGAGGAAATAAAAAAAGGCCTTTTTCCGTGAAAGATTGAGTATCTAATTGATTTGGAAATAATGAAAAGATTTGGATTATTAGTAATCCATGCCGCTGTTGCTAAACAACATATACATATCGAAAGGATTTGAGTAAAACCATACGAATATATATACTGTATACTTTCTTTTATTTTGTGAGTTCCTTGGGATTGTAGTTCAATTGGTCAGAGCACCGCCCTGTCAAGGCGGAAGTTGCGGGTTCGAACCCCGTCAGTCCCGATGGATCCAATAAAAAAATACAGCAATTCGTCCTTTTTTTCTGTGAAAGGGGATACAAATAGTATAATTTCATTCCCAACAAGAATTCTTTTTCTTTTTTCATTTCTTCTATTGTTTGTTTAGAACCAACGGCAGGGCGGTTTAATGATACTTCATCAAATGATTGTACAAGGCGAGCACTAGTTTATAGAAAATAAAAAAAAAAGAAATAAAGTGAAAGAAGTTTTTGATTGTATCAGGAATTTATGTTGGAATTCGGTATACTATACTATACTATAGTATGGTATGGATAAAGGATCTTCTATACTATTCAATTCTTGACGATGAATCAATTTGTCAGATATTCTTATTCATGATATTGATCCGATTCGATTACATTGAGTGTAATTCATATTCATTCCATTGAATTTACCGACAAAAGATTTCTCATCTCTATGGGATTAAATCCCGAGTCATGGCGAATTAAAGAAAAAAGAAATAACAAAATTATGGAAGTAAATATTCTCGCATTTATTGCTACAGCACTGTTCATTCTAGTCCCTACTGCTTTTTTACTTATAATATACGTAAAAACAATAAGTCAAAGTGATTAATTTCAATTAAAAAAGAAACTTGTGACTTTTCAGTTCTTATCAATGATTGAAGAGAAGAAATAAAAAAGATTCAAATTTCGCGTTTTAACTGAAATGATCGAACTCTATTCAGCAGTATTCTATGAGCTACTAGATAGTATGGTAAAAAAAAATTTCTACCATACTATCTAGTATTGTTATTGTACTATATAAAGTTTGTTGTATGCAAGCTACAGGTTAGTTTAATATATATCACTCGACACTATTCTCTTGATATATATTGATACATAGATATATATTACACATATAATGTCCATAGTGTTATGTCCCAATTCTATTTCTTTGCTCCATCTATTTCTATTTGATTTATGTTAATTCCAATCAATCTGAAATAAACCCAAAGACAGCTTTTACTCTTCCGAGTATATTTCCTAGATTTATGATTTTTTTGAATATGAATTCTGATATCCATTCAAAGAAAGATTCAAATCAATCAAGGACTAAAAGGGGGTAGGTTTATAATAGAATAAACTAAAATCAAGTAATCTTATTCTTAGCATTCCCACAAAGACAAAGAAGTAATTGATTGAACTGTTAACAGAGTTTTCAGGAGTTCATGGGAACTCCTTCGGATTTCGAAATCAAACTATTTTCAACTTTAATTGAAAGTGAAATTCAAAATAAAGTATTTGGAGAACAGAACGATCTAAAAAAAATTGATACAGTTTCATTCCTAAAATGAATCAGTAGTACTTCTAGAGTCCACTTCTTCCCCATACTACGAGTGAAAGGGAAAATGTAAAGACTACCATTAAAGCGGCCCAAGCGAGACTTACTATATCCATGTGAGTTTTGTCCTCGACCTCTATGAAGGAATTATTCGATTATGGTTCACTAATAATAGTCGAATTTCTCTCGGATAGTCAAAAGGGGATTCTGATCCAACACCATTGATGAAACAATCCAATTAGAACAGTTGTTCTAATTATACGATTTATACTAGAATCGGAAAAAATGAAGCACAAGCAAAAAAAGACGCAGAGACAGCCTTTCAAGTAGCATAAGTAACAAAGGAATGGTAATAACATGTCAGAATAATAAGACCTATTCTTTATTTTGTTGCCTTTTATTAAGGAAAAAAAAGATATATATATAGAATCAAGATAGATCATTATATATCGAATATCCCTATTTTATTTCTTTTTTATTTGATATAAAAATGACCATCTCCGATTTCCCCTATGAAACAATCGAAGACGTATTATTATGTTCTTGACTCGAGGTTATTGAAAAGTTAAAATTCATTTTTTTTATTTTGAACTTTAGTCTTTTTCCTCTGCTTGCTTCGTCTGGAAAAAACCCTAGCAAGTTATCAAAACAGAATAAGGTATTTCGATTCTTTTGTTTATCAGGCGACACCCGGATTTGAACTGGGGAAAAAGGATTTGCAGTCCCCCGCCTTACCGCTCGGCCATGCCGCCAAAACGATACAAAATATATGAAAAAATTTCCCCTTTTTCTTGTATTTGTATTTTGCATCCCGTTTTCTTTAATCCCTTTTCTAAAAAAAAATCTTACTTTTTTGTTTGGATTGGATCAATTTCTTTTATTGATTGTAGAATATCTTAAAATCCCGAATATCTCAAAACTTTCCCTTTCTATTGAAAAAGAAACCAAATTTGTTTTTCAGCTACAAAACCAAAAAGTTAGGACAAATTTGAACCCTTAACTATTGATTGTAAATTAATGAACGATTCATGAATTTAAATAGAAAACTGTGTTTACTTTATGATATAAAATGATATAAATCATTTTCAATTATAAGAGCTCTTATAGCTATATGTAAACCCCATAATATAAATTAAATTGTTACACAGATATTATCTAATCAGGTATATTATCTGTATATCATGTTTATATTTATAGGGAATTTTCATGAAATTATTGTGTTTCACTTTTTATAATTTTTCTTGACTAGATTGAATATAGAAAAGAGAATTTTTGATAAAGCATGGCAGGTGCTGTTCCGAATAAAGCTCTAATTATAATTATAAAAAAAGGGGGGCATATATATAGATAGCTGTAATTATATCTGCGCATGCTTAATCTTAATAAAAAACCTTTTTTTCCCTTACACATTTTTACACTCACATATTCTATAAATTCGATAAAAAAAAACAGGCGAAAAAGTGAACAGCTAAAAAAAGAAATTCTATATTTTTTATTTTTTACGATTATTATGTCTTTATCTCATTGAACAGATCAAATATCTAATGCTAAATATCTTTACATTTATAGTATTCGATTGGATTCTAATACGGAATATCATAATAATGGTAGAAATGAAATCATTTTTTGTTTTGATATTGTATCCAAAACACCCTAAATCTAAGTGGAATTTATTGATTTCTTTCCGTTTGTATTTGGTGCAAATTCCGATAGGTAAAATTTCATGTGATTCAGTAACTAGAATCGAAATTCCATGATTGCTATATCAATCCATATGATTTGATGAAGAATGAGCAAAAAATGGGATTTTTTTCTATCAAAAGAAAAGGGAAGTTAAAAAAATGCTTGGGAGTGGAACTGAGGAAATGTCTACAATACCCGGATTTAATCAGATACAATTTGAAGGTTTTTGTAGGTTTCTTGATCGGGGCTTAACAGAAGAACTTTATAAGTTTCCAAAACTGGAAGATACAGATCAAGAAATAGAATTTCAATTATTTGTGGAAACCTATCAATTGGTCGAACCTTTAATAAAAGAAAGAGACGCTGTATATGAATCACTCACATATTCTTCTGAATTCTATGTATCCGCGGGATTAATTTGGAAAACCAGTAGAGATATGCAAGAACAAACTCTTTTTTTTGGAAACATTCCTCTAATGAATTCCCTGGGAACTTCTCTAGTAAACGGAATATACAGAATTGTGATCAATCAAATATTGCAAAGCCCGGGTATCTATTACCGGTCAGAATTGGACCATAACGGAATTTCGGTATATGCCGGCACCATAATATCAGATTGGGGAGGAAGATTAGAATTAGAAATTGATAGAAAAGCAAGGATATGGGCTCGTGTGAGTAGGAAACAGAAAATCTCTATTCTAGTTCTATCATCAGCTATGGGCTCGAGTCTACGAGAAATTCTAGAGAATGTTTTTTACCCTGAAATTTTCTTGTCTTTTTTGAATGATAAGGAGAAAAAAAAAATTAAGTCAAAAGAAAATGCAATTTTGGAGTTTTATCAACAATTTGTTTGTGTAGGGGGAGATCCGCTATTTTCTGAATCCTTATGCAAGGAATTACAAAATAAATTTTTTCGCCAAAGATGTGAATTAGGAAGAATTGGTCGACGAAATATGAACCATAGACTGAATCTTGATATACCCCCTAACAATACATTTTTGTTACCGCGAGATATATTGGCAGCCGCGGATCATTTGATTGGAATGAAGTTCGGAATGGGTATACTTGATGATATGAATCATTTGAAAAATAAACGTATTCGTTCTGTAGCAGATCTCTTACAAGATCAATTCGGATTGGCTCTGGTTCGTTTAGAAAATATGGTTAGAGGAGCTATGTGTGGAGCAATTAGGCATAAATT